CTATTTAATATATTATATATATATTAGTATCTCTATATAGATTACTATTTCTACGCCCTATTAGATTTATTCCTTATTAGTATATACATAATATACTCTTATATTCTATATTCTTTAGTATTGTATATACTCAATACTCACTTAAGTAGAATTCTATATATATAGTATAATTGAATATATCTTTATAACAATAACAGGATAAAATGTTAATATAACAACAAATATAACAATAAATAAGAGGTACAAATATTAAATTATTAAATCGAGGTACTCATTCTATGACAACTATCAGCAACTTACCCGCTATTTTTGTGCCTTTAGTAGGCTTAGTATTTCCGGCAATTGCAATGGTTTCTTTATCTCTTCATGTTCAAAAAAACAAGATTTTTTAGATATTATGGGATTTAATCTTATCTATTGTTTTTTCAAGACTTAGGCTTACTTGGATCATAGTACAATTCTCTATGTAGTAGAATATGGTATAATGTGGAGCTTCTTCCGAACAGAAGCTCGTATGCATAAACACGATCTATGGGAAAATGAATTATAGCTATTTGAAGATAAATCATTATCGGGATGAATTTCTGAAACGTAAAGTCAATATATCTAAATGTCTGTGGATATCTATAAGAAATCATAAAAAAAAAAGATGTTATTAGTTTAGTTTATCTCTAAGCAATTGATGAATTACTCCTAAAGCTTCACATCATAATAGTGCTAGTCGATGAGGATTACTTCGGAAACAAAAAGATTAAAGTCAAATTTATTGGGGTTTATCTCCCAATTACAATAAAATGCAACTAGATCTAATATAGTATGAGTTGGCGATCAGACCGTATATGGATAGAACTTATAGCGGGGTCTCGAAAACCGAGTAATGTCTGCTGGGCTTTTATCCTTTTTTTAGGTTCATTAGGGTTTTTATTGGTTGGAACTTCTAGTTATCTTGGTAGGAATCTTATACCGTTATTTCCCTCTCAGCAAATAATCTTTTTTCCACAAGGAATCGTTATGTCTTTCTATGGAATCGCGGGTCTTTTTATTAGTTCATATTTGTGGTCCACAATTTCGTGGAATGTGGGTAGTGGTTATGATCGATTCGATATAAAAGAAGGAATAGTATGTATTTTTCGTTGGGGATTTCCTGGAAAAAATCGTCGCATCTTTCTCCGATTCCTTATGAAAGACATTCAATCCATCCGAATAGAAGTTAAAGAGGGTATTTATGCTCGTCGTGTCCTTTATATGGAAATCAGAGGCCAGGGGTCCATTCCCTTGACTCGTACCGATGAGAATTTGACTCTACGAGAAATTGAACAGAAAGCTGCTGAATTGGCCTATTTCTTATGTGTACCAATTGAAGTATTTTGAAAAAAGGCGAATGCTTTCTTATTCTTAACAAAAGGGAAAAAACTATAACTCAAGAATTCTCTTTCTCTTTTTTCTATAGCATAACTTAACTGAAGTTTCTGCCGAACTCTGATTAGAACAAAAAAAAGTAAACGTACACGGACCAATCCTAAAGCGAAATAGTTTTTATTCATAAATTCTTTTTTATGAGTATGTAAATCCACTTAAATCAATTCAGTAACGGAACAAGTAAGAAATCGGAATAAAGAATTTCTCTTTTTTTTTTTCAATATTGTGAATTTAGTAAATACAGATAGATTCTCTCTTGTAAATCATCTCTCCTTTTTTGTTAATCAACATCTTTTATCTTTTTTTGTGCTCTTTAATTACCAACCGATTGGACCGCTTATAATGATAACATTTCTATCTTGTTTTGACACTCATTTTTGATCATAGCATCGCAGTATTCTTCAGAAAATTCTATCAATTATTCCGGTGGCCAGCGATTTTTTTTTTTCGAAATTTTTGGATATTTTGATAAACTGGGAGTTCTTTCGTCTCGAAATTCGAATTCATTATTTGAAATGGCTTTTTCGTGCATTCATCCAAAGGGGACAATTGCTTCGAATCATATATTTTGAAAGAATATTCTATAGAATATTCTAGTTTATTTATTTCTTCATTCAATTTGAAGTGGAATCTTTCTTATTCTATTTCTGTATTTCTATATTGTTTTTCTGTATTCTTTCTAAATTCAAGGACCAACCCATTGTCATTGTACGGAATCACAAATAAAAAACGGAGAATAGGCTCATTGTAATGTAATAGAACTGATATTTGATATAAATCTTAGTATCGTATAGAGAGAGTCGACGAATGAGATGAGTTCATTTCAAAATTCACAGACGAGCAAATGGCAAAAAAGAACGCATTTATTTCCCTTTTATATCTTGCATCGATAGTATTTTTGCCTTGGTGGATCTCTCTCTCATTTACATTTAATAAAAGTCTGGAATCTTGGGTTAATAATTGGTGGAATACTAGGCCCTCCGAAATCTTTTTGAATGATATTCAAGAAAAGAATATTCTAAAAAAATTCATAGAATTAGAGGAACTCTCCCTCTTCGACGAAATTCTAAAGGAATACCCGGAAAGGCGTTTACAAAAGCTTCACATTGGGGTTTACAACGAAACGATCCAATTGATCAAGATGCACAATGAGGGTCGTATCCATACGATTTTACATTTCTCAACAAATATAATTTCTTTCGTTATTCTAAGTGTTTATTCTATTCTAAGTAATGAAGAACTTATTTTTCTTAACTCTTGTCTTCAAGAATTTCTATATAATTTAAGCGACACAATAAAAGCTTTTTCTATTCTTTTATTAACTGATTTATGTATAGGATTCCATTCGCCCCATGGTTGGGAACTAATGATTGCCTCTATCTACAAAGATTTTGGATTTGCTCAAAATGATCAAATTATATCCGGCGTTGTTTCTACTTTTCCAGTCATTTTAGATACAATTTTTAAATATTGGATTTTTCGTTATTTAAATCGTGTATCTCCGTCACTTGTAGTGATTTATCATTCAATGAATGATTGAAAAATGATCGACCGATCCAATTATAATGTTTCTTACTTTGTAACATAAGTAAAACAGTCAAAATTGTACTTATTTTTTCTACCCACCCGGGGGATTCCTTCAATATTCGAGTAAAAGTATTTCATTAAATAACAGAATCATAGATAGGAAACTATACTAGTGACTTATCTAATTTTATTGTAGAAATCTTCGGGATCAATGATTGGACTATGCAAATGAGAAATACCTTTTCTTGGATAAAGGAAGAGATTATTCGATTCATTTCCGTATCGCTCATAATATATATAATAACTCGGGTGCCCATTTCAAATGCGTATCCTATTTTTGCACAGCAGAGTTATGAAAATCCACGAGAAGCGACTGGCCGTATTGTATGTGCCAATTGCCATTTAGCTAACAAGCCCGTGGATATCGAGGTTCCACAAGCCGTACTTCCTGATACTGTATTTGAAGCAGTTGTTCGAATTCCTTATGATCTGCAACTGAAACAAGTTCTTGCTAATGGTAAAAAAGGAGCCTTAAATGTGGGAGCTGTTCTAATTTTACCTGAGGGGTTTGAATTAGCCCCTCCCGATCGTATCTCGCCCGAGATTAAAGAAAAGATAAGAAATCTGTCTTTTCAGAGCTATCGCCCCACGAAAAAAAATATTCTTGTGATAGGTCCTGTTCCTGGTCAAAAATATAGTGAAATCACCTTTCCTATTCTTTCCCCAGACCCCGCTACTAAGAAAGACGTTCACTTCTTAAAATATCCCATATACGTAGGCGGGAACAGGGGAAGGGGTCAGATTTATCCCGACGGGAGCAAGAGTAACAATAATGTTTATAATGCTACAGCGGCGGGTATCGTAAGCAAAATCATACGAAAAGAAAAAGGGGGATACGAAATAACCATAGTGGATGCATCGGATGGACGTCAAGTGGTTGATATTATCCCTCCAGGACCAGAACTTCTTGTTTCAGAGGGCGAATCCATCAAATTGGATCAACCGTTAACGAGTAATCCTAACGTGGGTGGATTTGGTCAGGGGGATGCGGAAATAGTACTTCAAGATCCATTACGTGTACAAGGCCTTTTGCTCTTCTTGGCATCTATTATTTTGGCACAAATCTTTTTGGTTCTTAAAAAGAAACAGTTTGAGAAGGTTCAATTGTCTGAAATGAATTTCTAGTTTATCAATATCAAGTTATAAAAAAAACAAGATTTTTGTTGGAAATTGTGTTATCTAATTCTGTATGATCAAAAAAAACTTATGAAAAGCCTTTTGCTTCTTTATATTATTTTTCTATCAGATTTTGGGAATTACTTGTACCGCATTATTAGTCATAGTATATATGCTGTGAAGAGGACTATTTGACTTTACTTACCTCTTCTTTATTCCTTTGTTTTTTCAATAAAAAAAAATGGAAATAAAATGGAAGCGGTATGATTATGTTACTATTGTCAGATTTAAATGCCATAGAATGAATCAATCGTTTTCTATTCTAATAGAATAAAAGTTGACTAAATACGAAACATAAGATAAATAATCGGAGAATATAAACCAAAGTATAAAAAAGATGAATGAGAGGAAAAAAGAATTCGATTCTAAGAGGGATTATTTGTATTCCTAGTCTTTGACACAAGAAAAGGTATTTTCCACAACCCTTTACTTGTGTCGAAATAATAATAATTCTTGATCTCGTTCGTGAAAGATTCCTATTTGTAGTTTCCATTTTTTTCGAGTTTTATCAGAAACCTTTTTTAGATTTATTACATAAATCATAAATAAAGTAGTAATGGTGGACAAACAAAAAATATAGGAAAATTTATTGAACAAATAGAACTTCTTCAATAAACTTATAAACTTATAAAAATAGAAGTATATATATTATTAAGAAATATATATAATTGTGATTGTGTCATCCAAAAGGAGAAATCGAGTGATTCCTTCTTTAATTTTGAAAGTATCGACGGCTACTATCCAGGACGAGATATTCTGCTGAAGTTAATTTTCTAAAAATAAGAACATCATAAAAAACTAAAATGGAGTTTTTTGAA